GATAAGTAATAGTTAGGGATAGGGATGACAGGATTTGAACCCGTGACATTTTGTACCCAAAACAAACGCGCTACCAAGCTGCGCTACATCCCTTTGGTTTACAGTGCCATTGTAAAGAATCTTTGTCTTGTTTTCCATATCTTGATTTTCTCGGTTGATATATATAAATTATCCTGCCATTTTTTTCTTTTTAGTTTCAGATCGTATAACATATATTATAATAATAAAAAAAAAAGACTTATATACATCTGAAATACGCCTAACAAAAAAAATGAATATTTTTAGGGAATGCTCGGGCAGAGAAGAAATCGACCTCTTCTTTTTTGTTAAAAAAAAGAATATCTAATGAATCGTTATACATTTCAATTTGAATTAAGAATTTTGTGTACAAATACAAGTCGTTATTAATTAAATAACCATCTGATCATATATGTAATTATGTATTACAAATTACAATAAAGAATAAGAATTAAGAATAAAGAAGGAGGATTTTAAATGCGAGATCTAAAAACATATCTCTCCGTGGCACCAGTGGTAAGTACTCTATGGTTCGGTGCTTTAGCAGGCCTATTGATAGAGATCAATCGTTTATTCCCGGATGCATTGATATTCCCCTTTTTTTCATTCTAGTTATTGACACGGGAAGGGGTGAAGAAGATTAGAGATACAATCAAATATCTGTGATTAATCCCCCCTTCTCCCTCTTTTTTCTTTTTTTTAGAAGTTAGAAAAGAGAAAGAATAAAGTTGGATTCGGCCTCAGTGAAACTCGGAATTTGGTCCAGGCTTGAATTGAATTTAATTAATAAGAAATTCCAAATTCAATTAATAATCAATTCCATTTCTATTACTCTATTAAATAATAGGGTGAGACCAGAAATAGAAATGGAATGGCTAAGGCGGGGCAAGAATATCATACAGGATACTTAAATGAAAATAGAAATACTGTACTGTGATTATAAATAGAGTTAGAAATCATTGTATTACTTAATTATTACTATACTTATAATTCTAATTACTTAGAATTACTATACTTATACTATATTGACTATATTGATTATTGATTGGAACGAGATCCTTCATAATATAATTGGATTTCGAGTTAGCAACTTCTATTATTTTTCGTTGCTTTTCGCTTCGAATCGTAAAATAGAAGAGTTAAGTGAATCAAAAACACAAAGGAGGTTCATGGCCAAAGGTAAAGATATCCGAATAGGGGTTATTTTGGAATGTACCAGTTGTGTTCGAAACAGTGTTAATAAGAAATCAACGGGTATTTCCAGATATATTACTCAAAAGAATCGACACAATACGCCTAGTCGATTGGAGTTGAGAAAATTCTGTCCCTGTTGTTGCAAACATACGATTCACGGGGAGATAAAGAAATAGAGAAAATTGATCACTTGTGTGTCACCCCTCGAAGGAACATGAAAAATGATATATTTTTTTGTTCTAAATTCTAGAAGAGATTGTATATATATAACATATAATTAGAAATTGTATATATAACATATATTTAATAACATAAATTTTTATTATTTAATATAACATCTATTTATAGATTATATATATTTAAAAACATTATTAAATTCAAAATTTAAAAATATAAGAATAAAAAAATAGAAACAAAGCAAATCCGATTTCTTACAAAATAGGATTTTCGGGATAAGGAATAAACAAACTATGGATAAATCTAAGCGACTCTTTCTTAAATCCAAGCGATCTTTTCGTAGACGTTTGCCCCCGATCCAATCGGGGGATCGAATTGATTATAAAAACATGAGTTTAATTAGTCGATTTATTAGTGAACAGGGAAAAATATTATCTAGACGGGTGAATAGATTGACCTTAAAACAACAACGATTAATTACGATTGCTATAAAACAAGCTCGTATTTTATCTTTGTTACCTTTTCTTAATAATGAAAAACAATTTGAAAAAAGCGAGTCGGCCGCTAGAACTACTGGTCTTAAAACAAAAAAAAAAAAATAGGATTACTCTTCAATTGAATTCAAATTCCAATCGAAACTCAAATCAAATGTGGATTGATGTTTTGTTCGAAAACTACGACAATCCAATTTTGATTATCGTGTTGTATGTAAGAAAAAAGAGAATCGGTGAAGAAGAATAAATCTTTTTTTATTGAACGTGGTTGCTCATTTTGACGACTTTATCATATGATTCTATTTTATCATACAAATCTCTACCCTACCTTCCCGGAGTTCTGTCTCCGGGGAATTTTTATTTTATGATCTCATTGGAAATCATATAAAGACAATTCTTATTTAATATAGCTATTTGTGAAAGTATTTTACGATTAAGAAGCAACTGCCTCTTGTACAGATTATACATCAATCTACTATAGCTATAGTATACCCTTTTTTTATTCTCGCGAATTACTGCATTTATTCGACTGATCCACAAACGACGAAAATCCCTTTTTTTCCTATCTCTATCCCGATGAGCCGAAACCAAAGCTTTTATTTTCTGTTGAGTAATAGTTCGAGTAAGTCTTGAATGAGCCCCTCGAAAACTTGATGTAAATAAACGAATTTTTGTCCTACGTTTCCGAGCTATATATCCTCGTTTAATTCTGGTCATTGAATAAATCAAACTTTGATGAATAACTATTTGATTTCTTTTCTTTCAGTTATTCTTTTCCCTTTACTAGTGTATTAATAATAAAAACTGATTTTTCCAATGTATAAAATAAAAGATTCCAATGGCTTTTGCTACTATAACCTTCCCAACCACGATTTTTTCTTTTTATTTCTAAGCATTTAACCTCGAAATAAGAAATTTATTGATACTAGGTATCAAAAAAACATATTCAATTAAATAGAAATGGATAAAGAAATAGTGGATTCCATCGTTTCTATGGTTACTTCTTAAACGGCGAGGTCCTCTCTATACACCGGAGCCCCTTCTCTCATTTAATCAATGCTATTGTTAACTTGTACAGTTCACACTCTTTGGCTCTACCCATGAAATAACTAGTAAAAAGTCTTTCACAACGAAATCTAACTATACAGTAACGGTATTTAAGTATGAAGATTAGCTGGGGAGCTGACCCTCTTAGTCCGTTCTTGCAAGAATAAGGGCATAATCTTTCGGCTTTTTAATTTTGAAATAGAATTTCCCCTGCTTAATGGATAAGCATTTGCTACCAATGGGGAAGTCTTTTTCATCTGAAATTGCAAATTGAGGTGATTGGATTTGCACCAACGGAAACCATAAATTTGATACACAATACAAAGGATATATATTATTCTTAATTATTTATTATTAATAGATTCTTTTTTTTTTATTTAAGTTTAAGATAGTGAATGGAGTTTTTCCATTCTATCCTAACCGATCACTGATACCGGAATAATTTGTTTCCTCTGTTTTTGTTTTGTCTTAGTCCATGATCGGAACGAGTCGCACATACACCCTAGTACATGTTCCTCGGCGCTGAGGGCATCCCCGAAGGGCGGGGGATTTCGTGACATTTCGGATTGGCTGTCTTGTGTTTCTAATAAGTTGTTTAATAGTTGGCATGTTGAATCATATATATAATGAGCTGGTTTAGATCAATCCTAACCCGATGATTATGAATTACTTATATTCTAGATTAATAGATTATAGATTAATTAATTATTAATAGAATAGATTAATTAATAGAGATATTATATTAAATCCGGTAAGCGGTAAGAAGAAAAAATCTCAAATTGTGTATTTGCGCGGAATCCCTGCTAATTTTTTATTCAACCGCTACAAGATCAACAATTCCATGAGCTTGGGCTTCTGCTGCTGACATAAAAACATCCCTTTCCATGTCTTCGGATACAACCCATAAAGGTTTGCCCGTTCTTTGTACATAAACCCTTGTGATAGTTTCGCGCAGTTTCAGTAGTTCTTCCGCTTCCAGGATAAATTCTCCCGTTTGTGCCTCATAAAAAGAACTTGCGGGTTGATGGATCATTACCCTGACGATATAACATAATAAAAGGTTCCTCTATCTCGTACGATAAGGCGAGAGATAAAGAATAATAAAAAACAAAGATTGAACAACCGTACAGGCATCTTTTGCGTATTGCATACGGCTCTACTATGGAATTGGTTTTTACCTTCCATCGAAGAAAGAAAAAAAAATAGAGAGGGTCTATCAGACCTAGATCGGTAAATGATCCAATAACCACCCTTCCTTTTTTTGTTTTGGAATAGTTCAAAAATACTATGATGGTTCCGTTGCTTTATTATTTGGTCTGTTATTCAGCAATCCCAAAGTTTCTTTTTTTTTTTTTTTTCAAATCAAATGTTATATAGTTATAGAAGTAAAAAAAATCTTTTTTTTTATTCTTTCATAACATAAAGATTGTTAAAAGCTTTCCGGTGTAAAAACAAAAAAGTTTGTGACGCTGAAATAGGCTCCTGATAGATCAGATAAAATCGGAAATACCCATTTTCTCATACCACTCTTTCGATACATAATCGAATGGTTTTGAAAAATTTTCGCATATCGAATTCGAAGTGCCATGCTATTATTGCTTAATATTCATATGGCGAAGGCATAGTCTTCTTTTTTTTTTTTCTCAAATAAAAGACTCATTGGCGCCAAGCGTGAGGGAATGCTAGACGTTTAGTAATTTCTCCTCCTGCGAGAATAAAAGATCCCATTGAAGCGGCTAATCCCATGCATACGGTCTGTACATCTGGTTGCACAAATTGCATAGTATCATAAATAGCTATTCCGGGTATTATCCATCCGCCTGGAGAATTTATAAACAAATACAAATCTTTGGTATCATCCTCTATACTGAGATATACCATAAGGCCAATAAGTTGATTCGATATCGCACTATCAATCCCTTGGCCTAAAAAAAGTAGTCTTTCTCGATAAAGTCGGTTGATTAGGATAAGATTTTATCCCTTAGGAGCCGTACATGCACCTTTTGATGCATACGGTTCACCAAAAATCGCGAAAAAGAATCAATGTGTAGATTTCAACCCTCTTTCTTT